GCATTTAACTTATATTAATGTAAATTAAGTATATTTTATATTTATATTGTAGTTTTATTCCTATAAATAACATAGAGGAGAAGGAGGTTCCTGCTATTAATATTTATATTGTAGTTTTATTCCTATAAATAACATAGAGGAGAAGGAGGTTCCTGCTATTAATATTTATATTGTAGTTTTATTCCTATAAATAACATAGAGGAGAAGGAGGTTCCTGCTATTAATATTTATATTGTAGTTTTATTCCTATAAATAACATAGAGGAGAAGGAGGTTCCTGCTATTAATATTTATATTGTAGTTTTATTCCTATAAATAACATAGAGGAGAAGGAGGCATGTCACGGAACTATTAAATGGCTACATTACCCATCCTATCTACCCCCTACTCTCCATTACCCATCCTATCTACCCCCTCCCCCTAAATACCCTTTTGGGTATACGGGTATTTAGGGTTATTTAATACTTTATTTTGCGGTAGTAGCTTGTTAATGGTTCATTATTAATTTAATAGATTGATATCTATTAAATTATAACAATACGTGTTCCGTTCGATCAATATGTTGTATTTTTAATAATTAAATTTTAAGAATATTTTATTGGATATTTTTTATTTTATGGATTATTTATGAACCAAACCGTCCGGGAGGGGGAATATGAGACTATTTATGGGGGTAGATAGGGCATAGATGGGTAATGGAGAGTAGGGAATATATAGAATAGATAGGGATACTGTAGTACTTAAGCATGTAAATATTTATTATGGGGTAGGATACTATACCGTGAGGATATACATATACATTCTATGGTTATATAGGGTTGCTGAAAAAAAATAAATAAAAGGGAAAACCTTAAAAGACTATGCTTCGTTAGCCGGTTAATTGTTGTATTATATGTAGGTTCACTATGTAATGTACTTAACTATACACTTTCATATTATATGATATACTATAGGTTAAATATTTAATGGAGTGGGGAGGGGGTAGAGGTCTATAACAATACGTGTTCCGTTCGATCAATATGTTGTATTTTTAATAATTAAATTTTAAGAATATTTTATTGGATATTTTTTATTTTATGGATTATTTATGAACCAAACCGTCCGGGAGGGGGAATATGAGACTATTTATGGGGGTAGATAGGGCATAGATGGGTAATGGAGAGTAGGGAATATATAGAATAGATAGGGATACTGTAGTACTTAAGCATGTAAATATTTATTATGGGGTAGGATACTATACCGTGAGGATATAACATTCTATGGTTATATAGGGTTGCTGAAAAAAAATAAATAAAAGGGAAAACCTTAAAAGACTATGCTTCGTTAGCCGGTTAATTGTTGTATTATATGTAGGTTCACTATGTAATGTACTTAACTATACACTTTCATATTATATGATATACTATAGGTTAAATATTTAATGGAGTGGGGAGGGGGTAGAGGTCTATAACAATACGTGTTCCGTTCGATCAATATGTTGTATTTTTAATAGTTTAATTTTGTCTATTTTTAATAGCTTTTTTATGATTTATATATGTAAATTTTTGTGAGTTTAATTATTCTTAAGGATTAATTATTATTATTCGCAGTTATTAGATTTGTTTTTTAAAGAGATTTAGATTTAGTTATTAATATAAGAATTGTTTAATATTGTGCCAGCAAACGCGGTTACACAATTAATTCAAGTTATTTTTTTTGGATAATATTTATATAGTTATTTTTAGGATAAAATTTTTGTTATTAGGTGAAATTTTAATTTATTATTATCTTAGGGTTTATTATGAATATATGAACTTCTTTTATTAAACTAGGATTAGATACCCTATTATTTTGAATGTAATTTATTTTCCTAGTACTATTAGTTATGGTCTTTTAAATTAAAAGATTTTGGCGGTAATTTAATCTTTTCAGAGGAACCTGTTCTATAATTGATAATCCACGTTGGGTTTTACTTTAATTTTGGTTTGTATATCTCTGTCGTTGAATAGCTTATTAGGGTTATATTCATTAATTATTTATTTATAATATGTCAGGTCAAGGTGCAGCTATATTAAAGGTTGAGATGGGTTACATTTAGTTTTATTACTTATGGGATATATTTATTGAGTATATATATTGAAATAGGATTTGAACGTAAATATTATTATCTTTTAATATTGATTTTTGGCTCTAAATTATGTACATATCGCCCGTCACTCTCATTAATAAGATGGGATAAGTCGTAACAAAGTAATTCTATTGGAAAATGGGGTTAGATGAAACAAGTTATTCTTTAGTAGTATTTGTTATTTACATTAACAATTTGTTTGTGCAATTCAATCTAGCTTGATACTTAAATTTTAATATTATTTTTTTTATTTATTATTTTTCTTTAATAAAAATAATTTATTTTTTAGTAATGTTTTATGAATTAATTATTATTTATTATAGCTTATTTGTACTGTAAAGGGTTTATTTTTTTTATTTATAAGTATACTTTGTGTAGTACCTTTTGTATCAGGGTTTATTTAAATTTACTTAATTATGTTAAGTTTCCCGAAAGTAAAAGATATAAGGTTTTATAATTTTTTATGTTTCATAATAATTTTTAATATTATCTTAGGGATTATATGTTATTCATTTTTACATATCTGGTTCTTTAATAAATTAATTTAATTTAGGATATTTATAGTTTATTTATATTTTTATTTTATTTAAATTTAAATATCAAAGGTTACTGGGGATAAGCTTGGTATCTATTTCTATAATATTAATTTTATTTAAATTTTGTAGGTTTAGTAACATCCATCTTTAATTTCGTTATAGTTTAGTTTATTTGAAGTTTTATTTTGTATTATTTAGTTTTTTATTAAAGTTAATTATTTAATTTTATATTATTTGTATTAATGATAAAATTAGTAGATTATAAATTTAAATTTAGTAATTCGGCAATTATTACCTCCGCCTGTTTAACAAAAACATGTCTTATTGTTAATAATTTTAAGTCTAGCCTGCTCAATGAATATTTATTTTAATAGCCATAGTATTTTAACTATGCAAAGGTAGCATAATCATTTGTCTTTTAATTGAAGGCTTGTATGAAGGGTTTGACGAGGGGTAGACTTTCTTAATTTAAATTTAATTAAACTTAACTTCTAGGTAAAAAGGCTTAGATATAGTTTTGGGACGAGAAGACCCTATAGAATTTTATTATTATATTTTATTTTTGTTATTATATTAATAAGAGTTATTTGTAATAATTTTGTTGGGGTGACAGTGGAATTTTTTTAACTTCTATTATTTATATTTCATTAATTAGTGTTTTATTGATCCTTTATTATGGATTATAAGATTAAATTACCTTAGGGATAACAGCGTAATTTTTTTGGAGAGTTCTTATCGATGAAATAGTTTGCGACCTCGATGTTGGATTAAAGTTAATTATTAGTGCAGAAATTAATAAATTAGGTCTGTTCGACCTTTAAATCTTTACATGATCTGAGTTCAGACCGGCGTGAGCCAGGTTGGTTTCTATCTATAATTTTTATTAAATAGTTTAGTACGAAAGGATCCACTATTTTTAATATTTAATTAATACTTGATTTATATTAAACTATTTTGGCAGATTTAAGTGCAATAAATTTAGAATTTATTAATGTAATTTTTATTACAAGTAGTAATTTTTATAGTGAATTATTTATTTTTGGTTATTATAGTTTTAGTTTCTTCTGGTTTTGTAGTTTTATTGGAGCGCAGGGTTTTAGGTTATATCCAATTGCGTAAGGGGCCTAATAAAGTAGGTTTTATAGGTTTACTTCAGCCTTTTTCTGATGGGTTAAAATTATTTTTTAAGGAGCAAAATTTTCCTTACATATCTAATTTTTTAATTTATTATTTATCTCCTATGATTATATTATTATTATCCTTTACTTTATGGTGTTTAATGCCCCAATTATTTAATATTTATGGTTTTGATTTAGGTCTTTTATTTTTTTTAAGATTAACTGGTATAGGGGTCTATGGTGTTATACTTTCTGGTTGATCTTCCAATTCTAAATATGCTTTATTGGGTTGTTTACGTGCTATAGCACAGGTTATTTCTTATGAAGTTAGAATAGCTTTAATTATAATTTGTATATTTATTTTTGTTTTTAGATATAATTTTTTAGAATTTTTTTATTACCAGTCGGGGGTTTGATTTTTATTTTTTTCTTTCCCTTTGTTTTTTTGTTGATTATTATCTTGTTTGGCTGAAACTAATCGTGCCCCTTTTGATTTTGCTGAAGGGGAAAGTGAATTAGTTAGAGGATTTAATGTTGAGTATAGTGGTGCAGGGTTTGCTTTTATTTTTTTATCTGAATATATAAATATTATTTTTATAAGTATAATTACTGTTGTCATGTTTTTAGGGTGTGATTTACTATCCTTTTTTTTTTATTCTAAATTAGTATTTATTATTTTTTGATTTGTTTGGGTTCGGGGGACTTTACCCCGTTTCCGATATGATAAGTTAATGAATTTAACTTGAAAAATATTTTTACCTATTTCTTTAATTTATTTCTTGTTTTATGCTTTAGTTTTATGTTATTTATTGTTATAATTATTTTCACTAATTTAAGTGATTATTAAACTAATAATAGAATTTAACTATTGTTTTTTACTTTCAAAGTAAATGCTTATCTAAAGCTTAATTAGTTAATTGATTTTATCCCATAACTTAGTAGCTAAAGGTAGCATAAAGAAGTATCTGAAGTATAGCATTGTTAATGCCTGTCCTGTAAAAATGAATGGTTCTTCTGCTGGTCGTGCCCCAATTCATGTTAACAATACAATTGTTGGAACAAAAGTTCAAAAAAGCACCTTATTAAATGGGTAAAATATTGTTCTTTGGAATTTTGATTTGTAAATAAATGGTAAAATTATAATAATTGTAATTGACATAAATATTGCAATTACTCCCCCTAGTTTATTAGGGATTGATCGTAAAATTGCATAAGCGAATAGGAAATATCATTCTGGTTGAATATGTACAGGTGTTACTAATGGATTGGCTGGGATAAAATTTTCAGGATCCCCTAATAGTCGGGGTTCTAATAAGACTATTAATGAAAACATTATTATTACTATTACTATTCTTATTAGGTCTTTGATAGAAAAGTATGGGTGGAATGGAATTTTATCATAATTTCTATTTAATCCTAATGGATTATTACTACCTGTTTGGTGTAAGAATATTAAGTGTAATATTACTATTGCAGCGATAATAAAGGGTATTAGGAAATGTAATGTGAAGAATCGTGTTAATGTGGCATTATCTACTGAGAAACCCCCTCATAATCATTTTACTAATTCCCCTCCTATATAAGGGATTGCTGACAATAAGTTTGTAATTACTGTAGCTCCTCATAGGGATATTTGTCCCCAGGGTAATACATAACCTAGGAATGCTGTTGCTATAATTAATAGTAGAAGCACTACTCCAATCATTCATGTATGTATAAGTTTATATGATTTATAGTAGATACCTCGACCAATATGTAAGTATAAACAGATAAAAAATAGTGATGCCCCATTAGCATGAGTATTACGTAAAAGTCATCCATTATTTACATCTCGACAAATGTGAACAACTCTATTAAATGCTATTTCAATATTAGCGGTATAATGTATTGCTAAAAAAATTCCTGTGACAATTTGAATTATTAAACATATTCCTAGTAGTGATCCAAAGTTTCATCACAATGAAATTGTTGATGGGGTGGCTAAATCAATTAAAGATCTATTAATAGTTCTGATTAATGGGTTTGTTTTTCGAATAGGTAAGTTCATTACTTTCTAGTTCGTAAAGGTCCTTCTGTAATATTTACAATTATTGATACTGTAATTATAGCAAGTAATAGATATATTACTAGTATAATAATTATATTTTTATTATTAAACATAATTAATAGTATTTTACTTATATTTATGTGATTCTTGTTAAGTTCAATATTTAAGTTTTCTTGTCTTATAAATATTAATAATATTATTATTGAAATGAAAATAATTTTTAATGATAGTTTAAATATCTCATTTGAGGCAATTCTGGCTATATAAATAAATAGTACTAGTATTCCTCTTAGCATAATGATTACGATAATGTATGATATTATGAATGATCCTATTATTATACCTGTAATTAGTGCTACATTAATAGTTTGTAAAATAATGGTGATTCCTATTCTTAGTGGATGCTTTAAAAATATAAATGTAAATGAGATTATATTTATAATAATGATTAAAATAGTTTTAAGTTTATCTTGATTAAATTTAAATTTTAATATTAATAAAATTATTAAAACATTAAATGGCTACATTACCCATCCTATCTACCCCCTACTCTCCATTACCCATCCTATCTACCCCCTCCCCCTAAATACCCTTTTGGGTATACGGGTATTTAGGGTTATTTAATACTTTATTTTGCGGTAGTAGCTTGTTAATGGTTCATTATTAATTTAATAGATATTAATCTATTAAATTATACTCTAAAATACTTGGGTATTATTTATGATTTACAAGATCATTATTTTATTTAAATTATTAGAGTTCAGTGATTAGTTTAATTAAAATATTAATTTTGGGGATTAAAGATGCAATTATTTGTTTTACTGAAACTTATTAATTTAGGTTTATTAATTTATTTTATTGTTCTTTAGTTTTTATATTTATTAGAGGTTTATTTGTTTTTTGTTTTGTTCATAAGCATTTATTATTAACTTTATTTAGTTTAGAATATATGGTTCTTTTATTATATTTAGTTATTTATTATTATCTTTTAGAGTTGGGTAGAGATATATATTTTATTTTAGTCTTTTTGGTTTTTTCTGTCTGTGAAGGTTCTTTGGGATTGGGTGTTTTAGTTAATATGATTCGTAGACATGGTAATGATTATTTGTCTAGTCTTTCTGTTTTGAGATGATAAGGATTCTGTTTTTTGTTCTGTTTTTGATTCCTTTAATTAATTTTTGATGACTATTATTTGTTTGTCTTCTTTTATTATCATTTTATTTTTTATCTATTCCTGTTATGTTATTTTTTACTCATTTGAGATATGGCTTTGGTATGGATTTACTGTCTTATAGAATAATGTTTTTGAGTTTATGAATTGTATTCTTGATAATTATGGCTAGTGTTAATATTAGGAATTTTAATAATTATAGTGGTGAATTTTTGATTGTTAATGTTTTTTTGTTGCTAATATTATTTTTTACTTTTGGTAGAACTAATTTATTTCTTTTTTATATATTTTTTGAGAGTAGAATAATTCCTGTATTATTATTGATTTTTGGTTGAGGTTATCAGCCGGAGCGTTTGCTTTCGGGTTTTTATTTGTTATTTTATACTTTGTTTGCTTCTTTACCTATATTATTATGTATTTTTTATATTTTTTTTATGGGTAATACTTTAGTATTTTTTTTGATTAATATTGATGTTAATCTTCTTGTTTATTTATGTATAATTTTGGCCTTTTTGGTAAGGATGCCTATGGTCTTTTTTCATTTCTGGTTACCAAAGGCTCATGTAGAATCTCCTATTTCTGGTTCTATAATTTTAGCAGGTGTTCTTCTTAAGTTAGGGGGTTATGGCTTGTATCGTGTTTTTTATTTTATATGGTCTTATGCTATTGGGTTTAATTGAATTTGAATTATTTTGAGTTTATATGGTAGAGTTATTGTTGGTATTTTATGCTTATTCCAGATTGATATTAAATCTTTAATTGCTTATTCTTCTGTTTCTCATATGGGTTTAGTTATTTGTGGTATTATAACGTGTTCTAATTATGGTTTTGTTGGTTCTTTAATTTTAATAATTGGCCATGGTCTTTGTTCTTCTGGTTTATTTGTTTTAGCTAATATTATTTATAGTAGTTCTCATAGTCGTAGTTTATTTATTAATAAGGGATTTATTATTTTTATACCTACTATAAGTATATTTTGGTTTATTTTTAGAGTTAATAATATGGCTAGTCCTATATCTTTAAATTTACTAGGGGAATTGCTTTTGATTAATAGTATTGTTAGTTGGGATTGGTTTAGTATTTTATTTATTTCTTTTTCTTCTTTTTTTAGTTGTTGTTATAGAATTTATTTATATTCTATTACTCAACATGGTGTTTTGTATAGAGGTTTTGCTTCTGGAGAAGGAGGTTCTTTATGTGATTATTTGTTGTTGTTTTATCATTTATTTCCATTAAATATTTTGTTTCTTGAAATTGATACTTTTGCTCTTTGGGTTTAAAAATGTTTAAGTAGTTTAATTAGAATAATAATTTGTGGTGTTATAGGTACTATTTTTGGTCTTAAACTATTATTTTTTATAGGATTTGAGGGATTATTTTATTTATTTTTGGTTTATTGTTTTATCTTTTTGGTTTTTGATTTTTATATAATGATTTTGTTTTACTTGTTGATTGGGAATTTTTTTCTTTAATTTCTTGTTCTTTTGTTATGACCTTGTTAATAGATTGAATATCATTATTATTTATAGGTAGTGTATTATTTATTTCTTCTATAGTTTTTATTTATAGTTACTCTTACATAGGTGGGGATTTAATGAGTGAGCGTTTTATATATTTAGTTCTTTTATTTATTTTATCTATAATAATTATGATTATTAGACCTAATCTTATTAGAATTTTGATTGGTTGGGACGGTTTAGGTTTGGTTTCTTACTGTTTAGTTATTTATTTTAATAATATTAAGTCTTATAATGCTGGTATATTGACTATTTTGGTTAATCGTATTGGTGATGTTGCTATTTTATTATCTATTTCTTTTATATTCAATAATGGTAGATGATATTTTTTGTATTATAATTTTTATTTATATAATTATAGTTATTTTTTGTTTTTGTTTATTATTATTGCTGGTTTTACTAAAAGTGCTCAATTGCCTTTTTCTTCTTGACTTCCTGCAGCTATGGCTGCTCCTACCCCTGTATCGGCTTTAGTTCATTCTTCTACTTTGGTTACTGCAGGGGTTTATTTATTAATTCGGTTTAATTTTATTTTTTCTAGCTTTAATATTTATTTTTTTCTTGTAATTTCTATTATAACTATATTTTTATCTTCTTTAAGTGCTATATTTGAGTTTGATCTTAAGAGGATTATTGCTTTATCTACTTTAAGTCAGTTGGGTTTTATAATAAGTATTTTATTTGTTGGTAATATTACTTTTTCTTTTTTTCATTTATTAACTCATGCTTTTTTTAAGGCTTTATTATTTTTGTGTGCGGGTTTAATTATTCATTGTTTAAATAATAGTCAGGATATTCGTTATATAGGTGCTTTGGTTAATCATCTTCCTTTTACTATTTCTTGTTTTTGTGTTGCAAATATATCATTATGTGGTTTACCTTTTCTTTCAGGTTTTTATAGAAAGGATTTTATTTTAGAATATGTACAGTTTAGTTTTTTTAATATGTTTGTTTTTATTTTTTGTTTTATTTCAATTGGATTAACTGTTGCTTATACTATGCGTTTAATCTATTTTCTTTTATTTAATTATAATGGTTTATTATCTTATGCTAGTTATGAGGAGGATTTTTTTATAATTTTTTCTATAATTTTTTTGACTATTTTTTCTGTTTTGTCAGGTAGCTTTTTGTCTTGATTATTATTTTCTATTCCTTTATTATTTGTTTTACCTCTTTGATGTAAATTACTTCCTTTATTGTGTGTTTTTGTTGGAGGTTTTATTGGTTATTGCTTATTTTTTATTAATTTTGGTTTTGTTGTTTTTAATTTTTACTTCCCTTCATTCTTTGGAGGTATGTGGTTTTTGCCTAATTTTATTAATTATATATCTTTTAATGTTTTAAATTCTTCTTTTTACCATGAAGAATTTATTAATTCTGGTTGAGGTGAGTATTTAATTTCTTCTTCTTTGGTATTATTTTTTAATTTTTTGGGTAAAATTATTTTTGTTTGTCAGAGAAATAACTTTAAGTTATTTTTTTCTAGTTTTGTATTTATTTCCTTGATTTTTTTAGTTTAAATATTTAAGTAGCTTAATTTTAAAGCTTAATATTGAAGATATTATGATGAATATTTTTCCTTAAATATCTATAGATCATTAATCATCTTTTCATTGAAAATGAAATGTTTTGTTTATAAACTATATAAATAAGAGAATAACGGAATTTAACCGCTTATAAAAGATAGTTAGCAGCTTCTTTTAGTAATCTACTTTCTCTTTTAGTTAGATATTAATCATTTTTCTTATTAACAATAAGATGCCTCTAGTTTGGCTTTAACTAATAAGCAAAGGGTTAATTTACCCTAATTTTAGGTCGAAACTAAATGTAATTTTTACTTTTTGCTTTAAGATAGGCTTGATAATCAGCTCTTTCTAATTGCAACTTAGATGTTATTTTTAACTACTACCCTAGTATTTTCATTCTAGTATTCCATTTTTTCATTCGTAAAATAGTCCTGTAATTAGAATTATTATGAATATTGTTACTGTTATTATTCATGTTATTATATTTCTTATTTTTAGTGTGATGATTATTGGTAAAATAATTACGATTTCTACGTCAAAGATGAGGAATAGTACTGCAATTAGGAAGAATTGTAAGGAGAATGGTAGTCGTGCTGTTGATTTTGGGTCAAATCCGCATTCGAATGGGGATATTTTTTCTCGTCTTATAATTCTTTTTTTGGAGATAATTGTGCATAGTGTTATTAATACTACTGTTAGTGTTCCTGCTATAATTATTCTAATTATTACTTTTATTATTACTTTTTCTTATTTAAGATCTATTGATTGGAAGTCAATTATATTTTATTATACTAAAAAAGTAGCTTCCTCATCAGTAAATTGATACATAAAGGAAAAGTCATACTACATCTACGAAGTGTCAGTATCATGCTGCTGCTTCGAATCCTAAATGGTGATTTTTAGAGAAGTGATATATTGTTTGTCGTATTAGACATACTATTAAGAATGTAGTTCCAATAATTACGTGAATTCCATGGAATCCTGTTGTTATAAAAAATCTTGATCCATAAACAGAGTCTCTAATACAGAACTTTGCTTCTAGGTATTCGTAGGCTTGTAGGGCTGTAAATAATACTCCTAATACTACTGTTATTGTTAATGCTATAATTGTTTGTTTATGTATTCTATTTATTAATCTATGGTGTGCTCATGTTACAGTAATACCTGATGATAATAGAATTATTGTATTTAGTAGAGGAATTTCTATTGGGTTGAATGTAATTAGTCCTTTTGGAGGTCAATTTATTCCTAGTTCAATTGTTGGTCTTAATCTTCTATGGAAGAATGCTCAGAATCATGAAATGAAGAAGAATACTTCTGAGATAATGAATAGAATTATTCCTAGTTTTAGTCCTTTTACTACTTTTTCTGTGTGTATTCCTTGGAATGTTCTTTCTCGTACAATGTCTCGTCATCATTGATATATAGTTATTATGTTAATTACTATGCCTAAATAAAATAAGTATATCTCATTTTTGTGGAATCATAGCACTATACCTGATGTTGTAGTTATTGCTCCAATTGCTCCTGTAATAGGCCATGGGCTATAATCTACTAAATGGTATGGGTGATTTTTATGTAATCTCATTATGTTAATTCTCTAGTGTATAAAGTTATTAATACTGAAAATACATATGATTGAATTACTGCTACTGCTACTTCGAATAATATTAATATTATTTGGATTATAATAATTATTGGTATTATTATATTTGCTTGTAGGTTATTTCCTAATAATCTTATAAGTAAATGCCCTGCGATTATATTTGCTATTAGTCGTACAGCTAGTGCTCCTGGTCGAATAATATTACTTATTGTTTCAATAATTGCTATAAATGGTATTAGTATTATTGGGGTTCCGGTTGGGATTATGTGTGCGAATATATGGTTTGTTTTATTAATTCACCCATATAGTATTAATGATAATCATATAGGTAGTGCTAATGTTAGGGTGAATGTTATGTGTCTAGATCTGGTGAAGATGTATGGTAGTAATCCTATAATATTATTTATTAAAATAAATATGAATAGGGAGATTATTATTAATGTTATTCCTTTTGAGTTCGGCCCTAGTAATGTTTTGAATTCTGTATTTAACTTTTTGCTAATTATTATTATTACTGTATTAATTCGGTTAGGTATTAATCAGTATGTTATTGGTAATATAATAATAATAGTCACTATTCTTAATCAATTTATTGATAATGTATTTGTTGTTGCTGGATCAAATGTTGAAAATAAATTAGTTATCATTTTAAGTTTTTTTCTGTAGTTCTTATATTTTTTTTACTACTACTTATTTTGTTTTCTTTATTAAAGTATATAATTATTATTGTGAAGGTATGTATTATTAATGTTGTAATAAATAGTAATTCTCATCATAATGGTGCTATTTGTGGTATTAAGAAATATAATATTATATCTTTAACTTGACAAGTTAATGTTTTAAATAAACTAATTTCTTCATTAAGAGTATTTTGTTAATATACTATTTATTGGTTTAAGAGACCAAAGCTTACTTTCAGCCACTTAATGAATTAGAGTTTAATCAGGTGATAAATTTATTTATTGGTACACTTTCAATTACAATAGGTATAAATCTATGATTTGCACCACAGATTTCTGAACATTGTCCGAATAGTAATCTGGCTTGGTTAATAAAGATTCTTCTTTGATTTAGTCGTCCTGGTGTGGCATCAATTTTTACTCCTAGTGAAGGTATAGCTCATGAATGTAATACATCTGTTGCTGTAACTAATAAGCGGATTCTTGTGTTGATGGGTAAAATTACTCGGTTATCAACATCTAATAGTCGAAAGTTTCTTTTTTCATTTGATTTTATGTATGAATCAAATTCAATGTTATTAAAGTCTGAATATTCATATCTTCAATATCATTGATGTCCAATTGTTTTTAATGTTATTAATGGGTTATTTATTTCGTCAATTAGGTATAATAGATGTAATGATGGTAATGCAATAAAAATTAATGTTACTGCTGGTAATAAAGTTCAAATTAATTCAATTAATTGCTCTTCTAATAAATACCGGTTAATATATTTGTTTATTATTAATCTTATTATAATATAAGTTACTAGTGTTGTAATTATTGTAAGAATTGTGATTGTGTGATCATGGAACATAATTAATTGTTCTATTAGGGGTGATATTGCGTCTTGTAGATTTATTATTCCTCAGGTTGCCATGTTCTAAAAAAAGATTTATCTTTATACATGAAGCTTAAATTCATTGCACTATTCTGCCATATTAGAATAGGAAAACTAGGGGTAATTCTGAATATGAATGTTCTATTGGGGGTGTTTTTTGGTATCATTCAATTCTTGTAGATATATTATTATTGAATAATATCATTCGTTTTGCTAATAGTCTCTCTCAGATAATTATGATAAATATAATAATTCTGATTATAGATATTGTTGATCCAATTGATGATACAATGTTTCATGTTGTGTAGCAGTCTGGATAATCAGAGTATCGTCGGGGTATTCCTCTTAATCCTAAGAAATGTTGTGGGAAAAATGTTGTATTAACTCCGATAAATATGGTTAAGAATTGGATTTTTAATCATTTGTTTTTTATAGTTAATCCTGTAAATAGTGGGAATCATTGAATAAATCTTCCTATAATGGCAAATACTGCTCCTATAGATAATACATAGTGGAAGTGGGCTACTACGTAATAAGTATCATGTAGAATAATGTCAATTGATGAGTTTGCTAAGATTACTCCTGTTAATCCTCCAATAGTAAATAAGAATACAAATCCTAGTGCCCATAAAGTTGAAGGTGTGAATGTTAGGTTTATTCCATGTAATGTTGCTAATCAACTAAAAATTTTAATACCTGTAGGTACAGCAATAATTATAGTTGCTGAAGTAAAGTAGGCTCGTGTATCTACATCTATTCCTACTGTAAATATATGATGGGCCCATACAATGAACCCTAATAGTCCAATAGTTAATATTGCATAAATTATTCCTAATGTTCCAAATGCTTCTATCTTTCCTCTTTCTTGTCTAATAATATGTGAAATTAATCCGAATCCGGGTAAAATTAGAATATACACTTCAGGGTGCCCAAAGAATCAGAATAGGTGTTGATAGAGGATTGGATCCCCTCCCCCTGTTGGGTCAAAGAATGATGTGTTTAAGTTTCGGTCTGTTAGTAATATAGTAATAGCTCCTGCTAATACAGGTAATGATAATAATAATAGTAATGCTGTAATTCCTACAGATCATACGAATAGTGGAGTTCGTTCAGGAGACATACCTGCCGGTCGTATATTTATAATTGTTGAAATGAAGTTAATTGCTCCTAGAATTGATGATATTCCGGCTAAATGTAGTGAAAAAATGGCTAAGTCTACTGAGGGTCCTCTATGTGAAATATTACTTGATAATGGAGGATAAACGGTTCATCCTGTTCCTGCTCCTATTTCAACAATTCTTCTTGCTAATAATAATGTTAATGATGGGGGTAATAATCAAAATCTTATATTATTTATTCGTGGGAATGCTATGTCTGGTGCTCCAATTATTAGGGGTACTAGTCAATTTCTAAATCCTCCAATTATAATTGGTATTACTATAAAGAAAATTATAATGAAGGCATGTGCTGTTACAATTACATTATAAATTTGATCATCTCCAATAAATGTTCCTGGTTGTCCAAGTTCAATACGAATAATTCATCTTATTGATGATCCAACTATTCCTGCTCATATTCCAAATAGAAAATAAAGTGTACCAATATCCTTGTGATTAGTTGAAAATAATCATTTGTTCAAATGATAAGATGGCTGAAATATTTAGGTTATAAATTGTAAATTTATATATGGTTAATACCTCTTATCAGGCTTTATAGTCAATAATTATGATATTAGATTGCAAATCTAAAGTAACATTTATGTTAAAGCTTATATAATTATATATTTTTAACTTTGAAGGTTAATAGTTTTATTAACTTAAAGCTTTAAAAAATTGGTATAATGGAGAAAATAGGGAAGGATAAATTGATTAATGTAATTAGTCAAAGTATTTTATTATTTTTCTTTTTTATTCATTTATTTATTGATGAGTAGTTTAATATAATAGGTCTAATTATATTTATATAATAAAATAGAATAATTAATGATATTATTCTTATAATTAGAATACATAACATGTTTGATTCTATTATTGACTGAATTACTATCCATTTTGGTAAAAATCCAATGAAGGGAGGTAATCCTCCTAGTCTTATGAATGATATTGTTATGTTTATTTTTTCTATTAATGAAGGGTTTGAATTATTAATTTGATTTAGGAAGTAGATATTTTTAAATATTATTATAATTGTTATTAATATTATTGTGTAAATAATTATGTAAATGTATCATGTTATTTGTATTGATATTATTGCTATTATTCATCCTAGATGATTAATTGATGAGTATGCTATAATTTTTCGGATTGAGGTTTGATTCAAACCCCCTAAAGCTCCTACTATAGTAGATACTGTTATTGCTATATATATAAATCAGTTAGGTTTTAGATTTATTATAATGGATAATGGTGCTATTTTTTGTCATGTTATTAGTATAAAGCATTGTGTTCAATTTATATTTGCTATTACTTCTGGTAATCATAGGTGGAAGGGTGCTCCCCCTAATTTGATTAATAATCTTATAATTATTAAAATATTTAATCATTCATTTGTTATTAATGGTGTAATTATAGTCAATGTATTTATTATAATAGAAAATATTATAATTATTCTTCCGACTCTTTGAGTTAGGAAGTAGATTATTATTGCTTGGGATGAATTTTTATTTTTGCTTTTAGAGATGAATGGAATAAATGATATTAAGTTAATTTCTAATCCTATTCATATACCAATTCAATTGTTAGATCTTATTGTAATTAAGGTACTTAAAATTATTATTATTAGGAATATTAATTTTTTAAAGTTAATTAGAAAGAAGAAGATTTTACTTCTATAATTAGGGTATGAACCTAGTAACTTTTATTAGTTTATCTTTCTATATATAAGTGTAAGATGCACAAAGAGTTTTGATCTCTTTAGTTTAGTTTAATTCTAAGATATATAATAAGGGTATTGTAAATACATGATATATCCTATCAAGATATCCCTTTTTATCAGGCACCTTATT